CCGTAGCAAGAGCACGAAAAATTGAGCGTTTCTTATCACAACCCTTCTTCGTAGCAGAAGTTTTTACCGGTTCTCCAGGAAAATATGTTGGTCTAACAGAAACAATTAAGGGGTTTCAACTGATCCTTTCCGGAGAATTAGATGGTCTTCCGGAACAGGCCTTTTATTTGGTAGGTAATATTGATGAAGCTACCGCGAAGGCTATGAACTTAGATGTGGAGAGCAAATCGAAGAAATGACCTTAAATCTATGTGTATTGACTCCTAATCGAATTGTTTGGGATTCAGAAGTGAAAGAAATAATTTTATCGACCAATAGTGGCCAAATTGGTGTATTACCAAATCACGCACCTATTGCCACGGCTGTAGATATAGGCATTTTGAGAATACGTCTTAACGATCAATGGTTAACAATAGCTCTGATGGGCGGTTTCGCCAGAATAGGCAATAATGAAATAACCATTTTAGTAAATGATGCAGAGAGGGGTAGTGACATTGATCCGCAAGAAGCTCAGCAAACTCTTAAAACAGCTGAAGCTAACTTAAGTAGCGCTGAAGGCAAGAGACAAACAATTGAGGCAAATTTAGCTCTCAGACGAGCTAGGACGAGAGTAGAGGCTATCAATGCAATTTCATAACCAATTGTCGGTGCGTCCAAATACTAACAAATACTAATAAAGAAGTTCTGTTTATACACCCTATTTTATTTGTATTCTGCCGATTGAATCCAATCAAGTGTAATCGGATTTTGATGAAAAAAATAGAATAAAATATCCAGTAGTGGGGAAAGATACAAAAGAAATAAAAATAAGGTGGGTAGACTTATTAGATACCATTGACTGCGGTATCTAATAAGTTCTACCTACTATTGGATTTGAACCAATGACTCCTGCCGTATGAAAGCAATACTCTAACCACTGGGTTAAGTAGGTCATTTATCATCATAAAGAGAAACAAAAGGAACTCGTCACATTGATAGATTATAGACGGAACCTTACTTCTAAGCAATACCCATCCTTGCCGGGAAACAGATCAGAGAGCTATCATGTCGGATCATGCAACATTCACCTTGACAAGAAATTATATACATGATAAAATATTTATCACAAACACAAGAACACAAGGGCTATAGCTCAGTTGGTAGAGCACCTCGTTTACACGCGCGCCAATGTTTTTTCAGAAGAGTCCATCATGCAATCAACAGAATTTATCTTAGGAAAAAATTGATGTCTTACTCCATGGATTCGAGGGAACAAGAGAACAATAGCCTGACAAATAGCTGGTTGGTCCAATTGAGGTGTCAATCTCGACGCCAAATAGAACCCATCATTGATTTGATAATTGATAAGGTGAATACCCAGTCCATTCAATGCTAGGCATAATGAGTATAAGGACCTCAAAAAATCTCTTTTCGTCCTATGAACTTGAAGGTGTATGAAGTTTCATATTTGACGCTTTGGGCAGAGCGATAGAGACTCCATTTCATTTAACTTAGGTTGATCTAGGCCGAAGGCAGACCTACGTCAAGATAACTCTTTCCTTTTTTGAAACACTTTGGTATTGCTACTGAATAAAAATAAAGAATCAGAGCACGCGGAGCCATCTCGTTATCTTTCTGTTAAGAAAAAAGATGGCGGACTCGCTGATATTTATATCAGTTCATGAAAGAGCCCAATGCAAAAAAAAATGCATGTTGGGTCTTTGAAACAGTTCGAATCATTTCGATAAAAAAAGAAGTTTGATCTGTTTTACCGAGAAGGTCTACGGTTCAAGTCCGTATAGCCCTAATTTTTCATTTTCATTAATGTTAGTTAATTTTAAAATTATTTGTACTTTAGTACATAGTCTAGTTTTTTATTTCCTCATTATTATTTGTTGTTTGTAGCCGGCCGATTGGTTGCCCCAATGAAATAGAATTATTCCTGCATTTTCGCTCGCGGGGATTGTTCGTAACATGAAACTAAAAAAATACATTTCAATGCAATGGAACCAATCGGCATTTTTTCAAATTTTGGATAAAAACCCCACCCCATTCTTTTTCATTTATTTTCGTGGGTTAATTACATACACATTTTTCCTATTTTACTACCCTTCTTTGCTTTGCGAAAAAAAAAGTAAACTTTTTGATTAAGTCAAAATTCATGACATAAGCCCAGCTAATATACTAAAACCCAATTGCTCATCATTCAAAATTATGATTGTACTTATTTTTTGACTTTATACAAGAAGATTGGGGATCCCTTGACTTATCCACTTTTTTGTGGAAGAACAGGCCCAACGCGTTGTTTCACAGAGAATGTGAATTGATCTTAAATCCATAATTGGGGTATAGGAACCTATGCGTTTTGGTATATGTAAAAGCTCCTCGCAATTCAACGTATTGAATCCAATCTATATCCAATCTATTAAGGCTCATACAGGTAGAGATAATAAAAAAATAGGTCAATGCACTCTGTTTCTAATTCTCTTTCTCTATTATTATCTATTCTATTATATATATA